TTTTATTTATTATATGAAAAAAAATTAACAATGGTTTAGATAATTAATTAAAGGAAAATTTGCTATATATATATATATATATTAAATATTTATTTAATTAATATATTTATAATATATAAAATTATTTAATATATATATATATATATAATATAATAAGTTATTAAAAAATTAATATAAAATATATTAATTTTTTTTTATTTTTAAGAATATTAAAATTTTAATTGCCATTTTTTATTTAAACTTGAATATTAGTGAAAATAAAAGAGAAAAATATTAAAAATTTAATAATTTATATTAAATATTTTATTATAAAAAAAAAAAAAAAAAATTCTATGTAAAAAAATTTGCATTAAATATTAAATATTTATGGTTTAAAAATTTATTATAAATTTATTTTACATATAAATTTTAGTGTTGAATTTTAATTATTTAAATAATATTTAAATTAGGATGTTAATAGTAATTAAAATTAAAAATTTAAGAAATTAAGATTTAGTAATATTTAAATTAATAACTAATTTTGTGCCAGCAGTTGCGGTTATACAAAAATTAAATTAAATTTTTATTAATAATTAATTAATATAATTATTTATAAAATTAAATTTTAAATTATTAAGTGAAATTTTAATTTATAAAAATTTTATATAAATTTATGAATTAAAAAATTTTATAAAAAACTAGGATTAGATACCCTATTATAAAAATTTAAATTAAAAATATTAAAGTAGTAAATAATTGTTTATTGAAATTTAAATAATTTGGCGGTATTTTAGTTTATTTAGAGGGATCTGTTTATTAATTGATAATCCACGAATAAATTTACTTAATTTATAAATTTTGTATATCGTTGTTAAAAAAATATTTTTAATTAAAAATAATATTTTAATTTTTTAATTAAAAATTAAATCAGATCAAGATGCAGATTATAATTAAGAATATAATGGATTACAATAAATTTATTTAAATGAATATTAATTTGGAATAATTAATTGAAGGTGGATTTAAATGTAATTTTATTTAATTTATTAAAATGATTTTTAATTAAAATATGTACATATTGCCCGTCGCTTTCATTTATAAATTGAAATAAGTCGTAACAAAGTAGAGGTACTGGAAAGTGTTTCTAGAAAGACAAATTAGAGCTTGAATTTAAGTATTTCATTTACATTGAAATGATATTATTTTAATATAATTAATTTGAGGGGGATTAATTAATAATTTTATTAATTAATAAAAGAATTTTTTGTATAAAAATATTTTAATTGGGGGGTTAAAGTATTTTTAAAAAAAAAATTGAAAATTTTATAGTTTATTTAGTATTGTGAAAGAATTTTGAAATAATTGAAAATTAATTTTTTTAAAAGTAAATTTGATTTATTGTATCTTGTGTATCAGAGTTTATTAATAATAAATTAATTAAAAATAGTTTTCTCGAATTTAAAAGAGTTAATTAATTATAAAAGTTATTGTGGTATAAATATTTTTAATAATTAATTTAGAAATGAAATGTTATTCGTTTTTAAATATATCTAGTTTTTACAGAAAAAAATTTAATTTTTAATAATTTTAATATTAATATTAATTAAAATTAATATTTATAAATTTTATTAAAATAATTTAAGGGATAATCTTTAAATTAAATTTTTATAATTTAAAATTATAATTAAAAATTTTTATAATTTATATTGTTAATAAATTTTAGTTTATTATAAATAATTTTAATAAAATTAAAATTTAATTTTTAATTTAATTTTATATGTAAAAATAAATTTAAATAAAAAAAATTAAAATATAATGATAAAATTAGTAAAATAAATTAATTATAAATAATTAATATTTATTTATTAAAGTAATTATAAAAAAGGAATTCGGCAAAAATTTATATTCACTTGTTTATCAAAAACATGTCTTCTTGTTAATAATTTAAAGTCTAATCTGCCCACTGATAATAATTAAAGGGCTGCAGTAATTTGACTGTACAAAGGTAGCATAATCATTAGTCTCTTAATTGGTGACTTGTATGAAAGATTGGATGAGATATATACTGTCTCTTTTATAAATTATTTGAATTTAATTTTTTAATTAAAAAGTTAAAATTTTTTAAAAAGACGAGAAGACCCTATAGAGTTTTATAATTTATTTTATTAAAATTTTTTTTTATATTATAATAAAATTAATTTATTTTATTGGGGTGATAAAAAAATTAATTAAACTTTTTTTTTAATTTAACATTGATAATTGAAATTTTTGATCCAATTTTATTGATTATAAGAAAAAATTACCTTAGGGATAACAGCGTAATTTTTTTTTTTAGTTCAAATAAAAAATAAAGTTTGCGACCTCGATGTTGGATTAAGATAAAATTTAAATGTAGAAGTTTAAAATTTTTGATCTGTTCGATCATTAAAATCTTACATGATCTGAGTTCAAACCGGTGTGAGCCAGGTTGGTTTCTATCTTTTAATAAATAAAATATTTTAGTACGAAAGGATTAAATATTTTAATTAAATTAAAAAAAAAATAATTGAATTTTAATAATAAAATAGTAATTTAAATTTTTATATAAAATAATTTACTATTTTGGCAGAATAAATGTAATGATTTTAGAATTCATTTTATATATAATTAATTTATATAGATAGTAAATGTTTTATATAGATTTATTTATAATTATTATTGGGTTATTAATTTTAATTTTAGGGGTATTAATTGGAGTTGCTTTTTTGACTTTATTAGAACGTAAAGTTTTAGGTTATATTCAAATTCGTAAAGGTCCTAATAAAGTTGGGTTTATAGGTTTATTACAACCTTTTTCAGATGCTATTAAATTATTTACAAAAGAAAGTACTTATCCTAATTTTTCTAATTATTTTTGTTATTATTTTTCACCGGTTTTTAGATTTATAATATCTTTATTATTATGAGTGTTAATTCCTTATTTTTTTAATATGATTAATTTTAATTTAGCAATTCTATTTTTTTTTTGTGTAACTAGAATAGGTGTTTATATAGTTATGATTGCTGGTTGATCTTCAAATTCTAATTATGCTTTATTAGGTGGATTACGTTCAGTAGCTCAAACTATTTCTTATGAAGTTAGAATAGCTTTAATTATTTTATCAGTTATTTTATTAATTATAGATTTTAATTTAATTTATATAAATAAATATCAAAATATTATTTGATTTTTTTTTTTAATAATTCCTTTAAGAATAAGTTTATTTTCTTCTTTTTTGGCTGAGACTAATCGAACTCCTTTTGATTTTGCTGAAGGTGAGAGAGAATTGGTATCAGGGTTTAATATTGAGTATAGAAGAGGTGGATTTGCTTTAATTTTTTTGGCTGAATATTCTAGTATTTTATTTATAAGAATATTATTTGTAATTATATATATGGGGGGGTATTTATTAAGATTTATTTTTTATTTAAAATTAAGATTAATTTCTTTTTTATTTATTTGAGTTCGTGGTACTTTACCACGTTATCGTTATGATAAGTTAATATATTTAGCTTGAAAAATTTATTTACCCATTTCTTTAAATTATTTGTTATTATTTATAGGGTTAAAGATTTTTTTAATATAATTTGTATTATTTTTAGTATAAATTAATAGAATATTTATTCTTTCTTAAGTTTTCAAAACAAATGCTTTAACAAGCTCATTAATTATAATTTATTTTAGTTAAAATTATTTATTAAATAAAATTTTATCTCAATATAATCTAATAATTGGATTTAAAAGAAAATATAAAAAGTAAAAAAATGTTAATAATTGTCCAGTAATAATATAAGGATCTTCAACAGGTCGTGCCCCAATTCAAGTTAATAAAATAGTAATTATTAAAAAAAATCAAAAAATAATTTGATTAATAGGATAAAATTGAATACCTTGAATTTTTTTGTTGAAAGTAAATGGTAAAATAATTAAAATAAGAATTGATATAATTAAAGCAATAACTCCTCCTAATTTATTTGGAATTGATCGTAAGATAGCATATGCAAATAAAAAATATCATTCAGGTTGGATATGAACAGGAGTTACTAAAGGATTAGCTGGTGTAAAATTATCTGGATCTCCTAATAAATATGGGTTAATTAAAGTAAGTAAAATTAAAATTTTGATTAAAATAATAAATCCAATTAAATCTTTAAAAGTAAAAAAAGGATGAAATGGAATTTTATCTAAGTTACTATTTAATCCTAAAGGATTATTAGAACCTGTTTGGTGTAAAAATAATAAGTGAATTATTGTTAATATAAGAATAATAAATGGTAGTAAGAAATGAAAAGTATAAAATCGAGTTAATGTAGCATTATCTACTGCAAGTCCTCCTCAAATTCAATTTACTAATATTGTTCCTAAATAAGGAATTGCTGATAATAGATTGGTAATTACTGTTGCTCCTCAAAAAGATATTTGTCCTCAAGGTAAAACATATCCTATAAAAGCAGTTGCTATAAGTATAAATAAAATTAAAATTCCTACTAATCATACATATTTTAGATTAAAAGATTCATAATAAATTCCTCGCCCAATATGTAAATAAATACAAATAAAAAAAAAAGAAGCTCCATTAGCGTGTAAAGTTCGGATTATTCATCCATAATTTACATTTCGGCAAATATAATTAACTCTATAAAATGCTATATCAATATTAGCTGTATAATATATTGTTAAAAATAGGCCAGTGATAATTTGAATTATTAAGCATAAAGCTAATAATGATCCTATGTTTCATCAAGATGAAATATTAGATGGAGAAGGAAGATCAATTAAAGAATTATTAATGATTTTAATAATAGGGTGAGTTTTTCGAATAGATTTATAAAAAAATATCATTAGTTAAATATATATATATATATATATATATATATATATATATATATATATTATATTTGATTAGATCGTAAAGGACCATAAAAGATATTTGTAATTTTCACTACAGCTACTAAATTAATAAATAAATAAATAATTAATATAATTGTTAGAAATGATGTTTGATTATTATATAATTTATTTATGTTAATTTTATTTTCATTATTGAAAAATGTTATATTAAAAAAATTATTTATTTCTAAATTATTTTCAATTAAATTATTTCATTTAATATTTATAATAAAAATTAAGAAAAATAATATAAAAATAATTAAAATTAAATTTATAATTTTTATATATATATTAAAAGAAAATATTTCATTAGATGCAATTCTTGATACATAAATAAAAAGAACTAATAATCCTCCTAAAAATACTAAAAATAAAATATAAGAAAATCAATATGTTTTAATTAATATCCCAGAAATTAAACATGTAATTAAAGTTTGAATTAAAATTATTAATCCTATTGATAATGGGTGATTAAGGAAATATATAATTCTTGTTATTATAATTAATAAAGAAGATAAAATTATTTTTATTTCAAAGAATAGTTTAAATAAAATAATAATTTTGGAGATTATTGATAAAGAAATTCTTTTTCTTTGAAGTTTTTAAAGAAAAATTCTTAATTTTGATTTACAAGACCAATGTTTTATGTTAAACTATAAAAACATAAATGATAATTTATGAAAGTTGAATTTTATTTATATATATATATTTTATTGGGAATTTAATTTTTGTATCAAAAAATAAACATTTATTAATTGTTTTATTAAGATTAGAATTTATTGTATTAAGAATTTATTTTTTTTTTTTAAATATGTTAATATTTATAGATTATGATATATATATGTTAATAATTTTTTTAGTTTTTTCTGTTTGTGAGGGTTCTTTAGGATTATCAATTTTAGTTTCTATAATTCGAAGTCATGGTAATGATTATTTTCAAAGATTTAGAATGTTATAATGATAAAATTTTTATTTTTAATATGTTTTATAATTCCATTATGTTTAATAAAAAATATATTTTGAGTGGTTCAAATAATATTATTTTTTATAATATTTTTGTTAATAAATTTAAATTTAAATATTATAAATTTTACAAATATAAGTTATATATTTTCTTGTGATATTATTTCTTTTAGATTAATTTTATTAAGAATTTGAATTTGTAGTTTAATAATTATAGCAAGAGAAAATTTATTAAAATTAAAATTTTATATTAATTTTTTTTTATTTAATATTATTTTTTTATTAATTATATTATATTTAACTTTTAGTGTTATAAATTTATTATTATTTTATTTATTTTTTGAAGGAAGATTAATTCCTACCTTATTATTGATTATTGGTTGAGGTTATCAACCTGAACGGATTCAAGCAGGAATATATCTATTATTTTATACTTTATTTGGTTCTTTACCTTTATTAATAGGAATTATTTATACTTTTGATGAATTTAATACAATAATAATTTATTTTTTAAAATTTTTTAATATAAATTTATTATATATTTATATTTCAATAATTTTTGCTTTTTTAGTTAAAATACCTATATATTTTGTTCATTTATGATTACCTAAAGCTCATGTAGAAGCTCCTGTTTCTGGATCTATAATTTTAGCGGGAATTATATTAAAATTAGGGGGTTATGGATTATTACGAATTATAATTTATTTACAAGAAATTAATTTAAAGTTAAATTATATTTGAATTATTATTAGATTATTGGGGGGATTATACATTAGAATAAAATGTTTTTGTCAGGTTGATATAAAATCATTAATTGCTTATTCTTCTGTTGCTCATATAAGAATGGTGATTGGAGGTATTATAGTTATAAATTATTGAGGTTATATTGGTTCTTTTATTTTAATAATTAGTCATGGTTTGTGTTCTTCTGGGATATTTTGTTTAGCTAATATTAATTATGAACGGCTTCATAGACGAAGATTATTTATTAATAAGGGAATAATAAATTTTATACCTTCAATAAGATTATGGTGATTTTTATTATTATCTTCTAATATGGCAGCTCCCCCCTCACTAAATTTAATAGGTGAAATTAGATTAATTAATAGATTAGTGAGATGATCAAGAATTTCAATAATTTTATTAATATTAATTTCATTTTTTAGTGCTGGCTATAGATTATATTTATATTCATTCACTCAACATGGAAAGTATTTTCAAGGTTTATATAGATTTTATATAGGTTTATCTCGAGAATATTTATTATTATTTTTACATTGATATCCATTAAATGTTTTAATTTTAAAAAGTAGTTATATTTCAATTTGATTTTAAAATTTAAATAATTTAAATAAAATATTGATTTGTGGAATCAAAAATATGAAAAAGTTCATTTTAAATTATAAATAAAAATAATAAAATTTGTTTTAATTTTTTTCTTTTTTTCTTTTTTTTTAGTTTTATAAATTTATTAATTATAATTTATTTTATTATAAATAATTTAGTATTATTTTTAGAGTGGGAGATTATTAGATTTAATTCAATAAGAATTGTAATATCTATTTTATTAGATTGAATATCTTTGTTATTTATAATATTTGTTTGTTTAATTTCTTCTGTTGTTATTTATTATAGAAAAAGATATATAAGTTCTGAATTGAATTTAAATCGATTTATTTTATTAGTTTTAATATTTATTTTTTCTATAATTTTATTAATTATTAGTCCTAATATAATTAGAATTTTATTAGGTTGAGATGGATTAGGTTTAGTTTCTTATTGTTTAGTTATTTATTATCAAAATTTAAAATCTTATAATGCTGGTATATTAACAGCTTTATCTAATCGTATTGGGGATGTTATAATTTTAATAGTAATTTGTTGAATAATAAATTATGGTAGATGAAATTATATTTTTTATTTAAGTTTAATATCAGGTGATTTTGAGATAAAAATTATTGGAATTTTAATTATTATTGCTGCTATAACTAAAAGTGCTCAGATTCCTTTTAGTTCATGATTACCTGCTGCTATAGCAGCTCCTACACCTGTTTCTGCTTTGGTTCATTCTTCTACTTTAGTTACTGCGGGTGTTTATTTATTAATTCGTTTTAATTTTTTATTAATTGATATATTTTTTTTTAAAATTTTATTATTATTATCAGTTTTAACTATATTTATATCTGGAATTTCAGCTAATTATGAATTTGATTTAAAAAAAATTATTGCTTTATCAACTTTAAGACAATTAGGATTAATAATAAGAATTTTAAGATTAGGATTTCCTAATATTGCTTTTTTTCATCTATTAACTCATGCTATATTTAAGGCTTTATTATTTATATGTGCTGGTATTATAATTCATATATTAAACGATATACAAGATATTCGTTATATGGGTGGGATAGTTTTATATATTCCTTTAACTTCTTTATGTTTAAATATTTCTAATATATCCTTATGTGGAATTCCTTTTTTATCTGGATTTTATTCAAAGGATTTAGTTTTAGAAATAGTAAGATTTAATACTTTTAATATAGTTATTTTTTTTTTATATTTTTTATCAACAGGTTTAACTGTTTTTTATACTTTTCGTTTAATTATATATACTATAATTAATGATTTTAATTTAATAGTAGTTTATAATATTTATGATGAGGATTATATTATATTAAATGGAATATTTGTTTTATTATTTATAAGAGTTATTAGAGGTAGATTTTTAATGTGAATAATTTTTTCTTATCCTTATATAATTTATTTACCTTTTAATTTAAAATTAATAGTAATTTATGTTAGAGTTTTAGGTTTATTATTAGGTTGAATAATTAGAAATATAAATATTTATAGAGTAAGAAAATTAATATTAAGATATAATTTAAGAAATTTTTTATGTTTAATGTGATTTATACCTAATTTATCTACTTATGGATTAAGATATTTATATATAAATTTTAGACAAAATTTATTTAAAATTGTTGATTTAGGGTGAAGAGAAATTTATAGAGGAAAAGGAATAATTAAAATTTTAAAAAATTATTCTATTTTTTACAATGTTTATCAAATAAATAATTTTAAAATTTATTTATTTAGATTTATCTTATGAATTGTGATTTTATTTATAATTTTTTTATTTATTTAATTATTATATAAAATTTATTTAAATAGCTTATAATTTAGAGTATAATATTGAAGATATTAAGGGAGATAAGTTTATCTTTAAATATAAGATAATATATATATATATATATATATATATATTATTTATAAAAATAATTATTTTATTTTTACAATGAAAATGTAATGTTTTAATATAAACTATATAAATAGAAATATTAATGGAATTTAACCACTAAAAATTAAGTTAGCAGCTTAATTATAAACCTTATATTTCTTTATTTAATTGGAATAAATAATTCAATTTTATCATTAACAGTGATATACCTCTAATTTGGTTTCAATTAAAAATAAGGAGATTTTAACCTCTAATTTTTAAGTCGAAATTAAACGCAATATTTGCTTCATATTTTAAGATAAATTGATTTAATTCAATAATTTTTGATTGCAAATCAAATGTTTTATATAGACTAAAATCCTAAATTTTATAAAATTATTAATTTGTTCAATTTAATATGCTTTGATTTCATTCATGATAAAGTCCAATTAGTAAAATTAAAATAAAAAAAAAACTAGTTTTTATTCAAATAAATATATTTGTCATTTTAAATAATTTAATAATTGGGAAAATTAAAGCAATTTCTACATCAAAAATTAAAAAAATAACAGTAATTAAAAAAAAGTGTAAGGAAAAAGGAATTCGTGCGAAAGATTTAGGGTCAAATCCACATTCAAATGGAGAACATTTTTCTCGATCTATAAATGATTTTTTTGATAAAATAATGGAAATTATTATTAAAAAGTTAGAAATTATAATAAATAGTGTTGAAATGAATATGATTATAAAAATTATTTACATTAAATTAAAATTAAACTTTTTGATTGGAAGTCAAATATACTATTTATATTATATAAATAATTAATTACCTCATCAATAAATTGAAATATATAAAAATAATCATACTACATCAACAAAATGTCAATATCATGCTGCTGCTTCAAATCCAAAATGATGGTTTATTGAAAAGTGATTATTTAAGTGTCGTATATAACATGTTAATAGAAATAAAGTTCCAATAATTACATGAATTCCATGGAATCCTGTTGCTATAAAAAATGTAGATCCATAAATTCTATCTGCAATTGTAAATGGTGCTTCAATATATTCATAAGCTTGTAAAATTGTGAAATAAAATCCTAATAGGATTGTTAATAATAATCTTTGATTAGTTTGATAGTGATTATTTTCTAATAAGGCATGATGTGCTCATGTAACTGTAATTCCTGATCTGATTAAAATAATAGTACTAAGAAGAGGAATTTGAAAAGGATTAAAAGGAGTAATTCTTAGAGGGGGTCATATAGTACCAATTTCAATATTAGGGGATAATCTTCTATGAAAAAAGGCTCAAAAAAAACTAATAAAAAAAAAAATTTCAGAAATAATAAATAGGATTATTCCTCATCGTAATCCTTTATTAACTGAGATAGTATGTTTTCCTTGGTATGTTCCTTCTCGTGAAATATCACGTCATCATTGATATGCAGTTATTAAAGTAATAATATATCCTAAGATAATAAGATAAAAATTAAAATTATGAAATCATTTAACTAATCCAGTTACTAAAGTTAAAACTCCAATAGCTCCTGTAAATGGTCATGGTCTATAATCTACTAAATGAAATGGGTGATTGTGAGTTATTTTCATATGTTAGTTTACTTCTCTAGAATAAAGAGTTCTTAAAATAGTAATTACATATGATTGAATAATTGCAACTGCTGATTCTAAGATTATTAATAAAATTTGAATAATAATTAATAATAAAATTAAATAATAAGATAAATTAGGTCCTGTTCTTCTTAAAAGAGTTATTAATAGGTGTCCTGCGATTATATTAGCAGTTAATCGTACTGCTAAAGTTCCCGGTCGGATAATATTTCTAATAGTTTCAATTATTACTATAAATGGTATTAAAATATATGGTGTTCCTTGAGGAATTATGTGAATAAATATATGTTGAGTATTATTAATTCATCCATAGATTATAAATCTTAATCATAATGTTAAAGATAATGATAGTGAAATATTTAGATGACTAGTTCTAGTAAAAATATATGGAAATAACCCTAAAAAATTATTAAATAAAATAAAAAAAAATAAAGAAATAAAAATAAAAGTTGAACCATTAAATCTATTAGATCCTATAAGAGTTTTAAATTCTTTATGCAACTTAAAAGAAACAAAATTTCATAAAATAAAATGGCGATTGGGAATTAATCAAAAAGAATATGGGATAAATATTAAACCAATAAAAGTTCTAATTCAATTAATTGATAAATTAAAAATATTAGTAGAAGGATCAAAAATTGAAAATAAATTATTTATCATTTTCAATTAAAATTATTTTTATTAATTTTATTATTATTATTATTAATATTATTATTATTTTGTATAAAAATGAAATAATTTATAATATTAAAAATAATAAAAATTGTAATAAAAAAAATTAATGAAAAAATTCAATTAATAGGTATTATTTGGGGAATAAAAGAATATTACTAAAGTAATAATTTAAATTTGACATATTTATGTTATAAATTAACTAATTCTTTCATTAGAAGTAATTGCTAATTTACTATAAAATGGTTTAAGAGACCAGTACTTGCTTTCAGTCATCCAATGATGAATAATTATTAATTCAATTAATAAAGTTTTTAATTGAAATTCTTTCAATTACAATAGGTATAAAACTATGATTTGCCCCACAAATTTCTGAACATTGACCATAAAAGATTCCAGGTCGATTAATAAAAAATCTTGTTTGATTTAATCGACCTGGATTAGCATCAACTTTTACTCTTAAAGATGGAATAGTTCATGAATGAATAACATCAGTAGCTGTAATTAAAATACGAATTTGATTATTTATTGGTAAAATAATTCGATTATCTACATCTAAAAGACGAAAATTATTTAAATTATTAGTTGATTGAATTATATAAGAATCAAATTCAACATTATTAAAATCTGAATATTCATAACTTCAATATCATTGATGACCAATTGATTTTAAAGTAATTAAAGGATTATTAAGTTCATCTAATAAATATAAAAGCCGTAGAGATGGTAAAGCAATAAAAATAAGGGTAATTGCGGGTAAAATAGTTCAAATTAATTCAATTATTTGTTCTTCTAAAAGAAATCGATTAATATATTTATTGAAAAATAGTCTAATTATTAAATAAGAAACTAAAATTGTAATTATAATTAAAATAATTAAAGTGTGATCATGAAAAAAAATAATTTGTTCTATTAATGGTGAAGCTCTATTTTGATAATTAAGATTAGATCATGTTGCCATATTCTAAAAAAAGGATATATCCTTTATAGATGGGGTTTAAATCCATTACATATAGTCTGTCATATTAGAAAATTCTTAAAATTGGAAGTTCATTATAGGAATGTTCAGCAGGTGGAAGATTTTGATATCATTCAATAGAGGAGGATAAATTTAATGAAAATAAGTTAATTCGTTGATTAATTATAGATTCTCAAATAATAATTAAAATTATTATTACGGATAAAAGGGAAATGTAAGAACCTAATGAAGAAATTATATTTCATGAAATAAATGAATCAGGATAGTCTGAATATCGTCGTGGTATTCCTGCTAATCCTAAGAAATGTTGAGGGAAAAATGTTATATTTACTCCAATAAATATTGTAAAAAATTGAATTTTTAATAAATAGGAATTAAGTGATAAACCTGTAAATAAAGGATATCAATGAATAAATCCTCCAATAATAGCAAATACAGCTCCTATAGAAAGTACATAATGAAAATGTGCTACTACATAATAAGTATCATGAAGAGTAATATCAATAGATGAATTAGCTAAAATTACTCCAGTTAATCCCCCTACTGTAAATAAAAATACAAATCCTAATCTTCATAAAATATTAGGATTATAATTAATTTGAGTTCCATGTATAGTTGCTAATCAACTAAAAATTTTAATTCCAGTTGGGACTGCAATAATTATTGTAGCTGATGTAAAATAAGCTCGAGTATCAATATCTATACCTACTGTAAATATATGGTGGGCTCATACAATAAATCCTAATAATCCAATGGCTAATATAGCATAAATTATTCCTAAACAACCAAAAGTTTCTTTTTTACCTCTTTCTTGAGAAATGATGTGAGAAATTATTCCAAACCCAGGTAGAATTAAAATATAAACTTCAGGATGTCCAAAAAATCAAAATAAATGTTGATATAAAATTGGATCTCCCCCTCCTGCAGGATCAAAAAAAGATGTATTTAAATTTCGATCTGTAAGAAGTATAGTAATTGCTCCAGCTAAAACAGGTAATGATAATAATAATAAAAATGCTGTAATTCCTACTGCTCAAACAAATAATGGTAATTGATCAAACGATATATTATTTAATCGTATATTAATTATAGTTGTAATAAAATTAATAGCTCCTATAATAGAAGAAATACCAGCTAAATGCAAAGAAAAAATAGCTAAATCTACAGAACTTCCTCCATGAGCGATATTAGATGAAAGTGGGGGGTAAACTGTTCATCCTGTTCCTGCTCCATTTTCTACAATTCTTCTTGAAATTAATAATATAATAGAGGGGGGAAGAAGCCAAAATCTTATATTATTTATTCGTGGAAATGCTATATCAGGTGCTCCTAATATTAGTGGTACTAATCAGTTACCAAATCCTCCAATTATAATAGGTATAACTATAAAAAAAATTATAATAAAAGCATGGGCAGTTACAATAGTATTATAAATTTGATCATCTCCAATTAAAGATCCAGGATTACCTAGTTCAGCTCGAATTAATAATCTTAAAGATGTTCCCACTATTCCAGATCAAATACCAAAAATAAAATATAATGTACCAATATCTTTATGATTTGTTGAATAAATTCATTTTCGCTTAATAAAAATAAAATGGCTGAAATAATAAGCGATAAATTGTAAATTTATTTATGGGAAATATATTCTCTTTTATTAATTTTTATAATAGTCTTATAGTCAATAATGATATAAAATTGCAAATTTTAAGGAATATTTTATATATATTAAGGCTTAAAGATTAAATTTCTTTATAAATAATTTTGAAGATTATTAGTTTATTTTAACTTAAAACCTTAATATATACATAATTAAAATTAAAGAAAAATAAAAGTTCTTACAATTATTCTTATAATAGAAATTAATGAAAATAAATTAATTGTAAAAAATAATTTATTTTTAATAAAAAAATTTATTCATTTTATTTTAAAATAATTAAATATAAAAGAAGAATAAACAATTTGAATATAATAAAAAATGATAATTAATCTAGATATTACAAAAATAAAAGTTAAAAAGTAAAATTTATTAATTATTAAAAAATTAATAATAATTCATTTAGGTAAAAATCCTAAAAATGGTGGTAATCCACCTAAAGAAAGGAAATTAATAAATAAATTTAATTTAATGTAAAAATTTATATTATTAATAAATAATTGATTAATAAAAAATACATTTATTATAAAAAATAATGAAATTATTATAAAAATTATTAAAGAATAAACAATAAAATAAAAAAATCATAAATTTTCTCTAATTATAATTGAGAAAGTTATTCAACCTAAATTATTAATTGAAGAAAATGCAAGTAATTTTCGTAAGGAAGTTTGATTTAATCCTCCAATAGCTCCAATTATTAAATTTATAATAATTATAATAATTAAGAAATTTTTATTAAAATAATATGACAATAAAATTATGGGGGAAACTTTTTGTCATGTTATTAAAATAAAATTATTTATTCATGATAAACCTTCAATAATATTAGGATATCAGAAGTGAAAGGGGGCTGATCCTATTTTTATTAATAAAGAAGAATTTATTATAATTGAGATTAGATTATTTATTTCAAAATGTTTTATCAATCTAATTTTTAATAAGATAATAAATAAAAAATTGATAGATGCTAGAGACTGGGTCAAAAAATATTTTAAAGAAGTTTCTACAGATATTAAATTATTAGAATTTGAGATAAGGGGGATAAATCTTAATAAATTAATTTCTAATCCAATTCAACAACCAAATCAAGAATTTGCAGAAATTGAAATTAATGTTCTAAAAAATAAAATAAATAAAAAAAATATTTTATTTGAATTATTAATAAAATAAATAAAAAAAAATATTAAAATAAAATATTTTTAAGAAATTTAAATTCTTTATTATAAAAAAATTATATTTTAGTGTAAGATGCACAATAGTTTTTGATATTATTAGATATAGTTTAATTCTATAAAATATAATAAAGGTAGAAAAACTACTTAATTTATTCTATCAGAATAATCCTTTAATCAGGCACTTTATTTTTAAAAAAAAGATATATTCTTTATATTTGAGGTATGAGCCCAAAAGCTTTATTTAGCTTATTTTTAA